ATCACTGGAGGTGGTTGGGAATCACCAATTTTTAGCTTAAAAGGCTAACGCTAGTCCCGTTTTAGCTTTCTAGTGAGGCGTCTTCAAGTATGAGGGAGGATCAGTTTTCAAAGTGTTCTAGAGGGACGGCTTCTACGACAATGGGTATGAAGCTGTGGTTTGCACCGCAGATTTCAGAACATTGGCCGTAGAAGATACCAGGGCGTGAGGCAATAAAGGCTGTTTGATTTAAGCGTCCTGGGACAGCATCCATTTTAATTCCGAGGGCTGGGACGGCTCATGAGTGAAGTACGTCTTCAGCTGATACTAATACTCGAATTGGGGATTCCATTGGTACTACCATTCGATGGTCTGTTTCTAGTAGTCGGAATTGTCCTGGGGTTAGGTCTTGAGTTGGTACTATATAGGAGTCAAATGCTAGATTTTCATAATCAGTGTATTCATAGCTTCAGTATCATTGATGGCCTATAGCTTTAACTGTGAGATGGGGGTCATTGACTTCATCTATTAGGTATAAAATTCGTAGGGATGGTAGTGCAATTATAACTAAAATTACTGCTGGCAGAATAGTTCAGATAATTTCAATTTCTTGTGAGTCTAAGATATATTTGTTGGTTAGTTTTGTTGAAACCATAACAACAATAATGTATAGAACTAATGTGCTAATTAAGAATACAATTATTAAAGCATGATCATGAAAGTGGAGGAGTTCTTCTATTACAGGCGAGGCTGCGTCTTGTAGTCCTAGTTGTGATGGGTGTGCCATAATATAAGATGCGCGGGGATTCAACCCACAATTCTGCCTTGACAAGGCAGTGTAATTAATTTTACTAGCGTCTCATAAAAGAAAGTGACAGAGTGGTTATGTGACTGGCTTGAAACTAGTTTATGGGGGTTCAATTCCTTCCTTTCTCGATTTCTTGAATCTGCACGAATGCTGGTTCTTCGAATGTGTGGTATGGAGGAGGGCAGCCATGTAATCATTCAGCATTTGTTGGGGTGAGTTCCACGGATAGTACTTCTCGTTTAGCGGCAAAGGCTTCTCATAAGATAAATAGGAACATGATGACTGCTACTAGGGATATGAGGGATCCGATAGAGGAGACTGTGTTTCATAAGGTATAGGCATCTGGGTAGTCTGAATAACGACGTGGTATTCCGGCTAGTCCAAGGAAGTGTTGTGGGAAGAAGGTAATATTTACGCCTGCAAATATAACTCCGAAGTGAATTTTTGTTCAGGTGTCGTGGAGGGTGTAGCCTGTAAATAGAGGGAATCAGTGTACGAAAGCTCCTATGATGGCAAATACGGCTCCTATTGATAATACGTAGTGGAAGTGGGCAACTACATAATAGGTATCGTGGAGAACAATATCAAGTGATGAGTTGGATAGTACAATTCCTGTTAGGCCCCCCACAGTAAATAGGAAGATAAAACCAAGGGCTCATAGGAGGGGTGTTTCTCACTTGATTGAGCCTCCATGGAGAGTGGCTAATCAGCTAAATACTTTAACCCCTGTTGGGATAGCAATAATTATTGTTGCTGATGTAAAGTATGCTCGGGTGTCTACGTCCATACCTACCGTAAATATGTGATGGGCTCATACAATAAATCCTAGTAAACCAATGGCCATTATTGCTCATACTATTCCTATATAGCCGAACGGTTCTTTTTTTCCGGCGTAATAAGCTACAATGTGGGAGATTATTCCGAAGCCTGGTAAAATTAAAATGTAGACTTCTGGGTGGCCAAAGAATCAGAATAAGTGTTGATATAAGATGGGGTCTCCTCCTCCTGCAGGGTCAAAGAAGGTGGTGTTTAAGTTACGATCTGTAAGTAGTATTGTAATTCCGGCGGCTAGGACTGGGAGGGATAGGAGGAGTAAGACGGCGGTAATCAATACTGCTCACACAAATAGGGGTGTTTGATATTGTGAAATGGCAGGGGGTTTCATGTTAATAATTGTTGTGATGAAGTTGATTGCCCCTAAAATAGAGGAAACACCAGCGAGATGTAGGGAAAAAATTGTTAAATCAACAGAGGCCCCCGCGTGAGCAAGATTCCCTGCAAGCGGTGGATAGACAGTTCAACCAGTTCCTGCTCCGGCTTCTACCCCCGAGGACGCTAGAAGAAGAAGGAACGAGGGTGGAAGAAGTCAGAAGCTTATGTTATTTATTCGTGGAAATGCTATATCTGGTGCTCCGATTATCAGGGGGACAAGTCAGTTCCCAAAGCCACCAATTATGATTGGTATTACTATAAAGAAAATTATGATGAAGGCGTGCGCCGTAACGATGACATTGTAAATTTGATCGTCGCCTAGGAGGGAGCCGGGTTGATTTAGCTCTGCTCGGATTAGTAGGCTTAAGGCGGTTCCGACTATACCAGCTCAGGCACCAAATACTAGATAGAGGGTGCCAATGTCTTTGTGATTAGTGGAGAAAAATCAGCGTGTGATTGTCACAGGTAGGATGGCCGAGGGTTAGGCGGTGGATTGTAGCTCCATACACAGAGGTTCAAGTCCTCTTCTTATCAGCCCCGTGGTGTAATATCATGTTGGATTGCAAATCCAAGGATGTAGGCTAATTGCCTGCCGGGGCTTTCCCCGCCTTTTACTAGGCAGGCGGGGAAAGTAGATGAATGCTCGCTGGTTTGGGCGTTTAGCTGTTAACTAAAAGTTTGTAGGATCGAGGCCTACTCATCTAGAAAGGCTTTAGCTTAATTAAAGTGTCTGGGTTGCATTCAGAAGATGTGGGATAAAGTCCTGCAAGTCTTATCAGAGATTAGGAGATTTTCACTCCTACTTAAAGCTTTGAAGGCTTTTGGTCTAGTGTTATCCTAAATCTCTAGTGGATGAGTGCCTGAATTGTTGGGGTGATTGGTAGTAGCAAAAGTGTTATGGCTGAGAATATGGTTAGTGGTAATGTTATTTGGTTATTTGTTAGGCGTCATGGTATAGTGGCATTGTTTGTGTTTGGGGAGATTGTTAGTGTTATAGAATATGTTAGGCGTAGATAGAAGTATAGACTCAGTAAGGCGCTAAGGGCGATGATGGTAGCTGTAAGGGGGAGTTGTTGTTTTGTCAGTTCTTGTAGAATAAGTCATTTTGGCATAAAGCCTGTTAGTGGGGGTAGACCTCCAAGGGATAGTAAGGTGAGTATTGTTGTTATGGTGATTATTGGGGTTTTTGATCAGGCTAAGGCTAGTGTATTGATTTTTGTAGTTATTAGGAATTTAAATGTCAGGAAGGCTGTTGCTGTTATAATAATATAAATTATCAGGGTTAAGATTGTTAATTTAGGTTGTAGTTGAAGGATAATAATTATTCAGCCTAGGTGTGCAATTGATGAGTAAGCTAATATTTTTCGTAGTTGTGTTTGGTTTAATCCTCCTCAGCCTCCTACTATTGTTGATGTTAGTCCTAAAATTATCAGGAGTGTTGGGTTAGTAAATGGTGCAATTTGTACGATTAATGCGAATGGGGCTAGTTTTTGTCAGGTGGATATGATTAGTCCTGTGGTTAGGTCTAGTCCTTGAAGAACTGATGGTAATCAGAAGTGTATTGGGGCTAGCCCTAGTTTGAGGGCTAAGGCAGTTATGATTAATATTGTGGAGGCTTGGTGTGATGTATAATTAATATTTCATTCTCCTGTCATTCATGCGTTTATTGAGCTTGCAAAGAGGATGGTTGCTGCGGCGGTAGCTTGTGCTAGAAAATATTTTGTTGTAGCTTCTACTGCTCGGGGGTGGTGGTGTTGTGCTATAAGTGGGAGGATGGCTAGTGTATTAATTTCTAAGCCTATTCAAGCTAGTAGTCAGTGGGAGCTGGAAAAAGTAAGTGTTGTGCCCAAACCAAGGCTTAATAAAAAAATTGTTAGTACGTATGGATTCATTAGTAAGAGAAGGAATTTAACCTACATTTTTGGGGTATGGGCCCAAAAGCTTTATTTAGCTTATCTTACTAGAAAGTGGTGTAGTGGAAACACTTAGAGTTTTGATCTCTAGGATATGGGTTCGAGTCCCTTCTTTCTAGGAGCTGGGAGGGTTTTAACCTCCGTAAGTCACTCTATCAAAGTGGCCCTTCGGCATTCAGGCACAGCTCCTTACAGTGCTATAGTTGAGGGGGGAGTCCTGTGAATGCGATAGGAAGGGCGATGTGTCATAAGATCAGAGCTAAGGTAAGGGGCAGGAAATTTTTTCATACTAGGTGTATAAGTTGATCATATCGAAATCGGGGGTAAGAGGCTCGCACTCATAAAAATAGTACTGATAAGGCTGCGGCTTTAATTATAATATTAATAGAGGTTAGTTGTGGTAGAGTTGGGATATGTGAGGCGCCTAAGAATAAGATGGCTGATAGTGTATTTATTAATAGGATGTTGGCATATTCGGCTAGAAAAAATAGTGCGAATGGGCCTCCTGCGTATTCTACATTGAATCCAGATACTAGCTCAGATTCTCCTTCGGTTAAATCAAATGGAGCTCGGTTAGTCTCTGCTAGGGTTGAAATATATCATATTGCTGCTAATGGTCAGGCTGGTACTATAAGTCATATTGCTTCTTGAGTTGTGTTAAATATTTGAAGGGTGAAGCCACCAGAGAATACCATGATTGAGAGTAGGATAAGTCCTAGGCTCACTTCGTAAGAAATGGTTTGGGCTACGGCTCGTAGGGCTCCGATTAGGGCATATTTTGAATTTGATGCTCATCCTGAGCCTAAAATGGAGTATACTGCTAGACTTGATAGTGCAAGAATAAATAAAATTCCGAGATTTAGGTCTACTACAGGGTATGGAATTGGCATTGGTGCTCATAGTGTTATAGCTAGTGTGAAAGCTAGTATGGGTGTAGCGAGGAAAAGGAATGGGGAGGATGTAGATGGGCGTACTGGTTCTTTAATAAATAGTTTTACTCCGTCGGCAATGGGTTGTAGGAGTCCGAATGGGCCTACTACGTTTGGTCCTTTTCGTAGTTGTATGTATCCCAGTACCTTTCGTTCAATGAGTGTGAGGAATGCTACCGCTAATAGTACAGGGACAATGTAGGCTAGTGGGTTAATAATGTGTGTGAGTAGGGTTATCATAACTAAGGGGAGGATTTGAACCTCCGGCTGAAAGGGCTTAGGCCTTTTGCAATTACCGGGCTCTGCCACCTTAGTAATTTTATCTAAATTTGTCATTTGTGCTTTTCTTTATCTATTTTAGTTGTTTTCATTAGATTGAATAAGGGCTTGTCGTTAACATGGGCCCTATTTTTCCGGTCCTTTCGTACTAGGAGAAATGGCATTACAGATAGAAACTGACCTGGATTGCTCCGGTCTGAACTCAGATCACGTAGGACTTTAATCGTTGAACAAACGAACCCTTAATAGCGGCTGCACCATTAGGATGTCCTGATCCAACATCGAGGTCGTAAACCCCCTTGTCGATAGGAACTCTAAAAGGGGATTGCGCTGTTATCCCTAGGGTAACTTGGTCCATTGATCGGCATTTATGCCGGATCTGTGTGGTCAGAAATTCTGTGACTTAGAAATGTCTTTCTTGGTTTTAAGGTTAGTCCTCAGTCCATGTGGAAGTTTGTTTTTATTCCGTGGTCGCCCCAACCGAAGATTATGATCAGTTACTATTTAGTTCTATTTAGTAAATATTTGACATAGTTGATTTTTAATCTTAAGCTCCAAAGGGTCTTCTCGTCTTGTATTTATATACCCGCTTCTGCACGGGTAGATCAATTTCATTGACTTGAAAAGGGAGACAGTTAGGCCCTCGTTCCACCATTCATACAGGTCTTCATTTAAAAGACAAGTGATTGCGCTACCTTTGCACGGTCAAAATACCGCGGCCGTTTAACATAGTCACTGGGCAGGCAGGACCTCCTATACATTGATTTTTGCGGGAGGCGATGTTTTTGGTAAACAGGCGAGGCTTGTGTTTGCCGAGTTCCTTCCTTTTCTTTTAGTCTTTCCTTGTGGCCTTCCGGTGTGGGGTTAACGATTAAGTTATGTGAAGTTTTCTTGTTGTTTTTTTGGTTCACATTTCCCTCTTGTGTGTTGGGTTCGTTAAATGTTTTAGTGGTTGGTCCAATCTAATTTACACTTAGGCTAGGAGAAGGGCTTAGATAACCTTCTTATTACTCATTTTAGCAGTATCGTTTCCATGTCGGCATGGAGCGGCCTAATAATATTAGGGGTTTTGGATTAGGATGTTGGTATAAGTGATTTTTATCTGCTTGAGCTTTAACGCTTTCTATTCGGATGGCTGCTTTTAGGCCCACTGAAGCAGTAATCTTTGTAAATATAATCCTTAACCTCCTGTGTAGGTTGTTTCCTTTTTCAAAGGGGCTGTACCCCCTTTGATTAACTCTCACATATTGCTCGCTGTCATAATATTGTGGTTGTTGGCTTGAGGGGTGTGAGGCTGAACTTCTATCCATTTCTTAGGCAACCAGCTATAACTAAGTTCGGTAGGTCTGTCACCCCTACCCAAAGATCTTCCCACTCTTTTGCCACAGAGACGGGTTGGTCCTATATAATAGACTGTCTTGGGGTAGCTCACTTAGTTTCGGGGTTTTGAACTAAAGTACTCTTTGCTCAGAATAACTAGCTAAATCATGATGCAAAAGGTACGAGTTTTAGTCTCTGCTTTGTTGTGCTTTGATGGTTTGTTTCATTTCTTTTTCAGCTTTCCCTTGCGGTACTTTATCTATTGCTTTTTGTGTCTTTTTTATCTCATATACTTGGACGGAAAAATGTTTTGATTAGTTGATTTTAGTCTTTCTAAACTTATTAATGTTGTTAGTTAGTTGGTGCGTTTAAGCTAGCTTTATGGCTCAGGATGATCCAACTTGCATGGATGTTTTCTCGGTGTAAGTGAGGTGCTTAACTATCTCAGCCACATCCTGATTGTTCCAAGTGCACCTTCCGGTACACTTACCATGTTACGACTTGCCTCCCCGATGTATTTTTTGATGAATTATTTATCGTTTGGGTTTTATGTGGGGGAGAGTGACGGGCGGTGTGTGCGTGTCTCAGAGCCTGGTTCAAAAGGACTCTCTATTTGCTTTTTACTACTAAATCCTCCTTCAGGTATGTGTTTCAGTAAACCATTCGTGATTTTCTGTGATAGAAAATGTAGCCCATTTCTTCCCACTTCGTGCGCTACACCTCGACCTGACGTTTTGGGTTTTGTCCATTTTGCTTACTGTTTTGCCTTCATAGGGTAAGCTGGCGACGGCGGTATATAGGCGGTATTAACAAGAAGTGGTGAGGTTTAACGGGGGTTATCGGTTCTAGAACAGGCTCCTCTAGGTGGGTCTGAGACACCGCCAAGTCCTTTGGGTTTTAAGCTATGCTCGTAGTACCCTGGCGGATAATTTTGTAAAATATATCTTGGTTTAAGGCTAAGCATAGTGGGGTATCTAATCCCAGTTTGTTTCTTAGCTTTCGTGGGTTCGAATGTGTAATAAAGTTACTTTCGTTTGTGGTTTTCGTTCTTTCATGGGCGTATGACGGCTTGGTAAATCTTTAACTTTATTTTATTATTGTCCTAACCACCCTTTACGCCGTGTCTGTCAACTAGAGTCTTTCGTATAACCGCGGTGGCTGGCACGAATTTTACCGACTCTTTTAACCTTAACTAAGTCAAGCTTTCACTTATGGCTTAATATTTACTACTGCTGAGTTCCCTTGGGGGTGTGGCAAAGCAAGGCGTCTTGGGCTGGTGGTTGTGCCTGATGCCTGCTCCTCGTCCCCGGAAGGGGGATTGAGGGCATTCTCACAGGGATGCGGATACTTGCATGTATGAATTAGGTTAAAGCTGATAGTAAAGTCAGGACCAAACCTTTGTGCTCGTGGAACTTTCTAGGGTTCATCTTAACATCTTCAGTGTTATGCTTTATTTAAGCTACACTAGCTATATAGTGTATATACAACAATATATAGTAACACATTATACTCGTTGCTTATCGTCGGTCGGGCCTTATCTGGTTTAGGGGTTTAACAGATTTAAACAGGCATCTCTCGACGTTGGGGGTAGGGGGGTTTACCGCGTATAGACGCCCCGGGGCATCTTATACAGGTATGAGGAAGGTAAATGGTATGTATGCTCGTGAGATAAATATATGGTGATATAAGGATTATGTCATTAAATAATTAACAATATTTACTTATGATATTACTAAATATACCACCTTGTCTGTTAACTCTTGAAAGTGGTCATCAATGCCAGGTGAATGAAGACCTTTAAAAAAAACCAAATGCATATAAGAGAATGCTCGGCATGGTGAGTTTGTGCTATTTTGTACTACACCAATAATCAGATGTCGTTGACGATGTGAGATTTGTCTAATTATTCAGTTATGTTCTCAGATAGGAACCAGATGCCAGTAATAGTTCATATTGTGAAACCCCCACAGTTATTGTCCCTGACCCTTCAAGGATAATATGCATTAACTTGTGATTGTTGGTGATCTCTTACTACATACATATTCCTGGGCCAATTTTAGTTACTCTTCATAGAAAATGTTTTAGCACAGTTATGGGGATAAATCTATTTCCCAGGTTTAGAGAAATTATTTGTAGGATATAAGTTTATGTTTTGATGAGTTCATTTTAATTACTTTTGCATAATGTATGTGTAATATAAATGTATGTAATATTATACATACAATGTATTAATACATATATATGTAATATTATACATATTATGTATTAGTACATATATATATGTAATATTATACATATTATGTATTAGTACATATATACATGTAATATTATACATATTATGTATTAGTACATATATATATGTAATATTATACATATTATGTATTAGTACATATATATATGTAATATTATACATATTATATACTAGCACATATATGTCTAATATTGTGTGCTTTGTACGTTTGCTGTGCTATTACATACAATACTGTATACTACAGAAAATAGTTTAGTTTAGAATCCTAGCTTTGGGAGTTAGGGGTGGGAGTTAAATTCTCTCTTTTCTGGCACTAGGATGGATTTTAACCTTCAATCTCCGGATTACAAAACCGGCGCTTTTGAGTTAAGCTACTAGGGCAGTTTCAGTTAAGTAGTTTGTTTTCTAATCATCCGGTTGCAGGCATGAGGATAAGTAGAAGAGTGAAGTATAAGACTGACGCGATTTGTCCGATGATAATAAATGGGTGTTCTACTGGCATTCCACCAATTCATGTCAGAATGAATACGTCTGCAACTAAAGTCCAAAATAGGAATTGAGTGAGTGGGCGGAATGTGAGTCCTCGTTGTTTTGAGGTGTGAAGTATCGGGACTAGTATCAGCACCAGAATGGAGAAGAGGAGAGCTAGTACTCCGCCTAGTTTATTTGGAATTGAGCGTAGGATGGCGTAGGCAAATAGGAAGTATCATTCGGGTTTAATGTGAGTTGGTGTTACTAGCGGGTTGGCGGGGGTGAAGTTGTCTGGGTCTCCTAATAGATTAGGTGAGAAGAGGGCTAGTGATAGAAGAAGAGTTATTAAAATAATAAATCCTAGGAGGTCTTTGAATGAAAAGTATGGGTGGAATGAAATCTTGTCTGCATCTGAGTTGACTCCAATTGGGTTGTTTGAGCCTGTTTCGTGTAGGAACATGGCGTGGATTAGGGTTGCGGCTACTACAATGAATGGTAGTAGGAAGTGGAATGTGAAGAATCGTGTTAGTGTTGCATTATCTACGGAGAAGCCGCCTCAAATTCACTGTACTAGATCATTGCCAATGTATGGAATTGCGGAGAGAAGGTTTGTGATTACTGTGGCACCTCAGAATGATATTTGGCCTCATGGCAGTACATAACCTACGAATGCGGTCATTATAACTAGGAGGAGCAGGACTACTCCAATATTTCATGTCTCTTTATAAAGGTAGGATCCGTAGTAGAGACCTCGTCCGATGTGAAGGTAGATACAGATGAAGAAGAAGGAGGCTCCGTTGGCATGAATGTTTCGGATAGCTCATCCGTAGTTAACATCTCGGCAGATGTGGGCTACAGATGAAAATGCACTTGTGATGTCTGATGTATAGTGTATTGCTAGGAATAGGCCTGTGACAATTTGTACTGTCAAACATAGGAGGAGTAAGGAGCCGAAGTTTCATCATGCTGAGATGTTGGAAGGGGCTGGTAAGTCGATGAGGGAGTCGTTAACGATTTTGAGTAGCGGGTGGGTTTTTCGGGTGACCATTAGTTCTCGTAGTTGAATTACAACAATGGGTTTTCAAGTCGTAGGTCTCGGTTAGAATCCGGGCGGGAATTATGGAATACCTTCTTGATCTTTTTTTGTTGGGCTTGGTGGTTGGGCTGATTGGGGTTGCTTCGAATCCTGCGCCGTATTTCGCTGCGTTAGGTTTAGTTATTGCTGCGGGGGTAGGATGTGGTATTTTGGTAGGACATGGTGGGTCATTGTTGTCTCTTTTATTGTTTTTGATTTATTTAGGTGGGATGTTGGTTGTATTTGCTTATTCGGCAGCATTGGCTGCTGAGCCTTTTCCTGAGACTTGAGGAGTACGTTCTGTAAAAATTTATGTTGTTGCCTACATGTTTAGCGTGGGGGTAGCGGTGTGGTGATTTTATGGAGGCTGATATGGGGATTATTTGGTTGTTGATGAGTTTAAGGAGTTTTTTACATTGCGTGGGGATTTTAATGGGGTTGCTTTGATATATTCTTTTGGGGGAGTGTTGGTAATTTGTGCGTGAGTTTTATTGTTGAGTTTATTTGTAGTTTTGGAAGTGACTCGTGGTTTAAGTCGTGGGGCTTTGCGGGCTGTTTAGATAGTTGTAAGTAGGATAATTGCTATGATTGAGGTTAATAGGTAGATGGTTAGGTAGATTTTAATTATGTTTGAGTCTATGCTGTCAAATTTTGCTGAGATGGATATGTGAATTGGTACTATTCCTTTTGGGCCGAGTTCTATCCATTGTCGATCAAATTTAGTGGCTTTTTTTCCTAGGGTGAGGCCGAGTTGGGGAATTAGGCGGTGAATGATTGAGGTGAAGTAGCCAAGTATGTTTGAGAAATTGTGGAGATTTAGTATGGGGGTTACTTTGAATTGTTTAGCGGTCATAGTTGTTAGTGCTATGGCAATTAAGATTCCAGCAATTGTTACTATAATTGCTGCTAATTTAATGGAGGTTGGTATAGTTATGACTGGCATTTTTGATGGAAGGAAATTTGATGTAATAATAAGTCCTGCAATAATGCTTCCTCATGCTAGGCGTTTGATAGGGTTGATTACTGCGGGGTTGTTTTCATTAATTGGCATTATGGATGAAAAACGTGGGGTGCCTATTGTTACGAAGTAGATGACACGGAAACTATATACTGCTGTGAATGAGGTTGCGATTAATGTTAAGGTGAGGGCTCAGGCGTTTAGGTAAGAGGTATTGAGGGCTTCAATGATTGCGTCTTTTGAGAAGAATCCGGTTAAGAAGGGGGTGCCGGTTAATGCGAGGCTTCCAATTGTTAAGCAGGTAGAGGTAAATGGAAGTAGTTTAAATAGTCCTCCTATTTTTCGAATGTCTTGTTCGTCATTAAGGCTATGGATAATTGAGCCAGAGCATAGGAATAATATTGCTTTAAAGAAGGCGTGGGTGCAGATATGTAGGAAGGCTAGTTGGGGCTGGTTCAGTCCAATTGTAACTATTATTAGGCCTAGTTGACTAGATGTTGAGAAGGCTACAATTTTTTTGATATCGTTCTGGGTTAGAGCACAGGTTGCTGTAAATAAGGTGGTTAGGGCTCCTAAGCAAAGGCAAATTGTAAGGGCTAGGCTGTTGTTTTCTATAAGGGGATGGAGGCGAATTAGGAGGAAAATTCCTGCTACGACTATTGTGCTCGAATGTAGTAGGGCGGACACTGGGGTGGGGCCTTCTATGGCTGATGGTAATCAGGGGTGTAGCCCAAATTGAGCTGATTTGCCTGTCGCTGCGATGATTAGTCCAAGAAGGGGAAGGGTGAGGTCAAAGTATTTTGATACTAGGAAGATTTGTGAGATTTCCCATGAATTTATGTTTGTTGCGATTCATGCAATTGATAAGATTAGCCCAATGTCTCCGACTCGGTTATATAGTACAGCTTGTATAGCTGCTGTGTTGGCATCTGCTCGTCCATATCATCAGCCAATAAGTAGAAATGATATAATTCCCACTCCTTCTCATCCAATAAATAGTTGAAATATATTGTTGGCTGTAACTAGGATGACTATTGCCACTAGAAACAATAGCAGGTACTTAAAGAAATGGTTAATATATGGATCTGCGCTTATGTATCATGATGCGAAGTCTAAGATAGATCAGGTAACGAATAGGGCAATTGGGGTGAAAATGAGCGAATAGTGGTCAAATTTAAAGCTAATATTGATGTCAAATGTTGTAATGTTTATTCAATGTCAACTTGAGATAATGTTTTCTGTTCCTTGGTCTAAGAAGATGGCTAGTGGGATCAAGCTAATGAAAAATGCAGTGCTTACGGCGGTTTTGACGTGGGTGGTGGCTCAGTTTGGTTTTTGTGGATTTGGACTGAGGGTCATGAGTAGGGGGTAGATTAAAATTGTAAGTATTAGGATAAGTGTAGAACTTATTACAAGGTTTGTCATAGCTACTACTTGGAGTTGCACCAAGAGTTTTTGGTTCCTAAGACCAACGGATGAGCTATTATCCTTTAGTAGCTCGAGTGAGCCATGGAGTTTAACCATGGGGGTATGGATTAGCAGTCCTTACTGCTTTTGGCCTCTCTCGGTGGATAAGTGGATTTTAACCTCTATTTTTAGAACCACAATCTAATGTTTTAATTGAAACTATATCTACAGTGTCATCATCCTCATATAAGTTCTGGTTTTGTAATGAGTATGATGATTGGGAGGAGATGTATGATTATAAGTAGGTGTTCTCGAGTGTGATATGGTTGTAGATTAATGATATGGGTGGGTAGCGTGCCTCGCTGAGTTTTTAGGAATAGGTATAATGAGTAAGCAGCTGTGATTAAGGTACCTGTTCCTGTGATAATGAGTGTTCAGGGGGATCAATTGAACATGGTTGTAATAATTAGTAGTTCCCCCATAAGATTAGGTAGGGGAGGTAAGGCTAGGTTTGCTAGGTTGGCAATAAATCATCAGGTTGCGGTTAGTGGAAGAAGTAGTTGTATTCCTCGGGCTAGGACTATAGTTCGGCTATGGGTACGTTCATATGTGGTGTTAGCAAGGCAGAAGAGTGCGGATGATACCAGGCCATGGGCAATTATTAAGATAATTGCTCCGGTGAAGCCTCATGGGGTTTGAATTAAAATTCCTCCTGCGACTAGTCCTATGTGACTGACTGATGAGTAGGCGATGAGTGATTTTAAGTCTGTTTGTCGTAAACAAATTGAACCTGTTATAATGATTCCTCATAGGGCTAGGATAATAAATGGATATGCTATTTCCTTAGATAGTGGGTCTAGTATAATTATCATTCGTATTATTCCATAGCCTCCGAGTTTTAGTAAAATTGCAGCTAGGACTATAGAACCCGCTACCGGTGCTTCTACATGGGCTTTCGGAAGTCAAAGGTGAACACCATATAGTGGCATTTTTACTAAGAAGGCGATTAAGCACCCCAGTCATCAAATTTTATCGCTTCAGGAGAGAAGTATTATTGGCTGGGAGTATTGTAGTGTAATTATTGATAGTGTTCCTATATTTTGGTGTAGGAGTAGTAGTGCTACAAGCAGAGGAAGCGATCCTGCCAAGGTATAAAAAAGAAAGTAGGTTCCTGCATTTAGTCGTTCTGTCTGATTGCCTCATCGTGTAATGATAATTAGTGTTGGGATTAGGGTTGCTTCAAATATAATATAAAATATTATGATTTCTGTTGCCCCGAAAGCTATAATGAGGAATATTTGTAAAGATGTTAGGAGTGTAATATAGGTTCGTTGGCGGCTTAGTGGTTCATTTTTGATATGATTTTGGCTGGCGAGGATTATTAATGGTAGGAGTCAGCAGGTGAGTACTAGTAGCGGGGTTGATAGTGGGTCTGTGCCTAAATATGTGTTGAGGGTTGATCAGCCTGTCTCTGAGGGTCATTTTAATCAAGAAATGCTAAGTAAGGCAATTAGGAGGCTTTGCATTGTGGAGATGGGTCAAAGCCATTTTGGGGAAGCTAGTCAAATTGTGGGGTATAGCATAATAGTTGGGATTAAAATTTTTAGCATTGCAGTAGGTTTAAGGATTGTAAGCGGTCTGTGCCATGTGTTCGGGCTGTGGCAACAAGAAGGGCTAAGCCTGCGCTTGCTTCACAGGCGGAAAAGGTGAGCAAGAGGAGAGGGGCGGCTGAAAAAGCTGTAGATTCTAATTGTAGGGCTCATAAGCCTAGTGCAATAAATAGTGACAGCATTATTCCTTCTAGGCATAAAAGGGCGGATAGGAGGTGGGTTCGGTGGAATGCAAGGCCTGTAAGTCCTAATAGAAAAGCTGAGGTAAAGCTGAAATGTACTGGTGTCATAAGAGAGTCGTGGACTTAAACCACGGTTTTCTGAGCCGAAATCAGAGGTCTTGTTTTGGACTAACTCTCTATTCAGCCCATTCTAGGCCTCCTTGAATTCATTCATAAATTAAGCCTGCTGTTAGTAGGATAAGAATAATGGAAGCTCACAGGAATGTAATAGTGGGTTCTAGGAGTTGGTTTGCTCATGGAAGGGGCAATAGGAGTGCAATTTCTAGATCAAATAGTAGAAATAGGATGGCTACTAAGAAAAATCGCAGAGAAAATGGTAGTCGTGCAGATCCTAGTGGGTCAAATCCACATTCGTATGGGGATAATTTTTCTGTATCTGGGTTTATTTGTGGTAATCAGAAGGATACTAGGGCCAGAATTAATGATAGGATAATAGAGATTGTGAAGATTGTTGTTATTAAGTTCATTATCTTTCCTTGGGCTTTAACCAAGACTGAATAATTGGAAGTCACTCGTACTAACTTTAATACTAGAAAGATATGATCCTCATCAGTAAATTGAGACGTATAAGAATAATCAGACTACATCTACAAAGTGTCAATATCAGGCAGCTGCTTCAAATCCAAAGTGATGTTCTGATGTAAAATGGTATTGTAGTTGACGAAGTAGACAAATAGCTAGGAATGTTGAGCCAATAATTACATGTAGTCCGTGGAAGCCTGTAGCTACGAAGAAGGTGGAGCCATAAACTCCGTCAGCGATTGTGAAAGGGGCTTCATAATATTCCATGGCTTGTAGGGCGGTGAAGTAGAATCCTAGTAGAATAGTTAGGGTTAAAGATTGAATTGCCTGTTTTCGGTGGCCTTCTATAATGCTGTGGTGGGCTCATGTTACTGTTACACCTGAGGCCAGGAGTACTGCTGTGTTAAGTAGTGGAACTTCAAATGGGTCTAGGGTTGTAATGCCTGTTGGGGGTCAGCAGCCACCTAATTCTGGTGTTGGGGCGAGGCTGGAGTGGTAGAAGGCTCAGAAGAATCCTAGGAAGAAGAATACTTCTGATGTAATAAACAAAATTATTCCATATCGAAGTCCTTTTTGGACGGGAGGGGTGTGGTGTCCTTGAAAGGTTCCTTCGCGAATAATGTCTCGTCATCATTGATATATGGTGAGTAGAAGTAGTACTAAGCCTAATGCTAGGAGAGTAGTTGTATTGAAATGAAATCAAATTGCTAATCCTGATGTTATTAGGAGGGCGGCAATTGCACCTGTAAGGGGTCATGGGCTTGGGTCTACCATGTGGTATGCGTGTGCTTGGTGGGTCATAGTGCTTAAGTGATGGATTAGATGTTTTCTTGTAAGTACAGGCTAACAAGAAGGACAAATACATAGGCTTGAATCATTGCCACTGCGATTTCTAGAAGCGTTAGTAGGACTAGGAGAGTGGCGGTAAATACTGCTGCTGTTGCTATTATTGGTAGTATTACGAAGGTTGCGCTTGAGATTAGTTGGATAAGCAGATGTCCTGCTGTAAGATTGGCTGTTAATCGTACTCCAAGTGCTAGGGGTCGAATAAATAGGCTAATGGTTTCGATGATGATTAATACGGGGATTAAGGGTACGGGTGTACCTTCTGGTAGAAGATGTCCTAATGCTGCTGTGGGTTGGTTCCGTAATCCAATTAGTACTGTTGCTAGTCAGAATGGTACTGCAAGTCCTATATTAAGTGATAATTGTGTTGTTGGTGTAAAAGTGTATGGTAGAAGTCCTAACATATTTAATGATAAGATAAAAATTATAAGGGAGGCTAACATTAGCGCTCATTTGTGTCCGCCTTTATTTAGTGGGGTAAGGAGTTGGCTTGTGAAGTTTTTAATAAATCAGCTTTGAAGGGTGACTAAGCGATTGTTTTGTCAGCGGCTTGATGGAGATGGGACGAGAATTCATGGGAGAGTAAGTGCGATGGTAATTAGTGGAATACCTAGATATGTGGTGCTCATAAATTGGTCAAATATATTTAGTGCCATGGTCAGTTTCAGGTGTCTGTTTTTAGACTTTCGGTGCTGATTGGGTTTATGTCATTTGTGAAAGTGTGGTTTAGGATTTTATATGGGATAATTGTTAGGAAAATTAATCATGTAAATACTAAGATGAAGAATCATGGGGCGGGATTTAGTTGTGGCAT